TGAACTCATAATAGCCTATGAATAAATAATCGTCTAGATTGAAGAATTGAATTGGGTGCAATATTTTTACAAATCGATGAAAAAATTTCTTCCAATGGGTATTTGAAGGTTCATTATTTTCATTTTCGTTTAAGGTCTTCGTTTTATTGTGTATTTTATACTTTCCTCGAATTGAATTCTTGGAAAAATCGAGAATCCTACAGGAATTAGGGGGTAGAATCCCCTAAAAATTTTTCTTTTAATGAACTCTTTTTGGTTTATTTTAGTGAAAACAAAAAATTCATTAAAAAAAAAGAACCTATTTTGGATCATTAGAAAACCAAATAAGAAATAAAATTCTACAAAATGCTTTCGAATTTGAATCAAGTAGTTGCAATGATTTTATTAAAAAAGATTTTCTATTCGACTTCTATAGAAAAAGTGGATCTATAGAAAAGGGAAACCATCTATTTTTGGAACAGATTCGTTGATGAGGAAAATAATACTCCCGACCTTAAAAATAGACGAAAAATTTGCCTATCTTGTGTTTTTGTGTCAACAAAAAAAGAAAGTATTCTTTTTTTTATTTGCTAAGGTAAACAGAAGAATTCTTATCTTATTGTATATATTCTATTTATATATTATAAGAGCGTACGTAATTCCATTTCCTCTTGAGTTAATAAACAGGAAATGGAATTAGGGAATTTCATTTTCGCAATGAAATGAGTCAAGTTTTGAGTCAGGCCAATTGAGATTATTCCAACGTCTTATGTTTTATTACGTATTTTATTTGTTTGTCGCACAAAAACTTTTTGAATTCCCGGTGGAAAGAGATTTTCCTAAGGAAAACGCTTTTAACGCTGCCCAATATCCCTTTCTTTTCCAAAAATTTTTACGAATACGCTTTTTTGATGCAGAAGTGCGTTTTTTTGGGACTGCCATTTAAATAAGAAGTAAGAGATTGCTAGCTGAATGTGAAAGACATCTATTGTTCAAAAAAATATTAACTTTTCTACAAATCGAAAAGAAAAAGAATAGATAAGTGAGATAAATGGAAAATTAGAGTAAAAGAAAAATATGCCTAATTTGACTTGAATTTCAAAATTTGAAGTGGACTGGTAATCCAATCTCTTTCATTTGACCAACTGGAACTTCTTGGTTTGAATATTTGAAGTATTTAGCAGAAACTAAGAATGAATAAGAATAAAAAGAAATTCCAATCCAAAAATTCTAGTTAAGTTCGGTTAACTTTATGCATATCTTTACCCTTTTGTTGAGTCTTTTCAAAAGAGGAAAGATCCGGCGAATCCGAACCAATTTATATTAATTAAGAACTACAAATTAAAAAACTTTTTTTATGGAACAGACGTATCAATATGGGTGGATCATACCTTTCCTTCCACTTCCAGTTCCTATATTAATAGGAGTAGGACTTCTTCTTTTTCCGACAGCAACAAAAAATCTTCATCGTCTGTGGACTCTTCCTACTATTTTCTTGTTAAGTATAGTTATGATTTTTTCAACTAATCTTTCTATTGAACAAATAAATAGCAGTTCTATCTATCAATATGTATGGTCTTGGACCCTCAATAATGATTTTTCTTTAGAGTTCGGCTACTTGATTGATCCACTTACTTCTATTATGTCAATGTTAATCACTACTGTTGGAATTACGGTTCTTATTTATAGTGATAATTATATGGCTCATGATCAAGGATACTTGAGATTTTTTGCTTCTATGAGTTTTTTCAGTACTTCCATGTTGGGATTAGTTACTAGTTCCAATTTGATCCAAATTTATATTTTTTGGGAATTGGTTGGAATGTGTTCCTATCTATTAATAGGGTTTTGGTTCACACGACCTCTTGCAGCAAATGCTTGTCAAAAAGCGTTTGTAACTAATCGTGTAGGGGACTTTGGTTTATTATTAGGAATTTTTGGTTTTTTTTGGATAACAGGTAGTTTTGAATTTCGGGATTTATTCGAAATGTTCAATAACTTGGTTTACAATAATGAAGTAAATTCTCTATTTGTTACTTTGTGTGCTGTTCTATTATTTGCCGGTGCAGTTGCTAAATCCGCACAATTTCCGCTTCATGTATGGTTACCTGATGCTATGGAAGGGCCCACCCCTATTTCAGCTCTTATCCATGCCGCTACTATGGTAGCAGCAGGGATTTTTCTTGTAGCTCGCCTTCTTCCTCTTTTCATAGGTATACCTTATATAATGAATTTCATCTCCTTGATAGGCATAATTACGGTATTATTAGGAGCTACTTTAGCTCTTTCTCAAAAAGACATTAAAAGGGGTTTAGCCTATTCAACAATGTCTCAATTGGGTTATATGATGCTAGCTCTAGGAATGGGGTCTTTTCGAAGTGCTTTATTTCATTTGATTACTCATGCTTATTCAAAAGCATTATTATTTTTAGGGTCTGGGTCTGTTATTCATTCAATGGAAAGTATTGTTGGCTATTCCCCTGATAAAAATCAGAATATGGTTCTTATGGGTGGTTTAAGA